TTAACCACTCATTAAAGTCATTAATTCGACTGTTATTATACTACGTATTCTATAATATACTACCAGTATCGCTAATCCTATTGAGGACTCTGCTGCTGCAACAGTTAAAATTAATAATGAAAAAATCTGACCTACAATATCATCTAACAAAATTGAGGAAAAAATAAGATTGAAACTTACAGCTAAAAACATCATTTCTAAAGACATTAGCATTACTAAAATATTTCTTTGGTTTAAAAATATACCTGTAATACTTATCAGAAATAACAAAGTTGATGTATTAATATAATTAATTTGTTCGTACATGTAATTCAACATTTTAATTTTTTAAGTAGGGTAGTAGAATTTTTTATTAAAATAATCCAGCCACAGGTTCCCCTACGGCTACCTTGTTACGACTTCACTTCAGTCCTTTTTTCATCTTAAACTGTTAGTTTTTCAACAAAATAAATTCCCATAGCGTGACGGGCGGTGTGTACAAGACCTAAGAACAAATTCACCGTGACGTTCTTATTTACGATTACTAGCAATTCCATCTTCATATTTTCGAGTTTCAGAAAACAATCCGCACTTGATTTTGTTTAAAGTTTAATTTTGATTTACAACATCGCACTTTCTGAGAAAATCATTGTAGCACATGAAAGTAGCCCAATTTATTAGGGTCATAAAGACTTGACGTCATCCTCACCTTCCTTTGAAATGTCTTCAACGGTTTACATTCTAAAATGTATGAGGGTTTTGTCCGTTTATTGGAATAAACCAAACGCTTCACAGCACGGACTGACGGCAGCCATGCAACACCTGTAATTATACAAAAATTGGTAAGATTTTGCGCGTATTATCGATTTAAACCACATGCTCCACTGCTTGTGTAGGTCCCCGTCAATTCCTTTGAGTTTTAGCCTTGCGGCCGTAGTTCCCAGGCGGAGTGTTTTAGCCTTAACTTAATTTCGTAATTTAAAATCACAAGATTAACACTCATTGTTCAGGGCATGGACTACAGGGGTATCTAATCCCTTTCGCTACCCATGCTTTAATATCTCAGTGTCAGTTTTAATTTAGATTATTGCCTTCGCTATTGAGATTCTTTTAAATATCAATACATTTTACCGTTCCATTTAAAATTCTATAATCTTCACTTAAACTCAAGAATATTAGTTTATTAATTACCTTCAACATAAAATTTAAGATTTAAATTAAAAATTAATATTCAACCTACATATCCTTTACGCCCAATTAATCCGAATAACGTTTGCCCTCCTCGTTTTACCGCGGCTGCTGGCACGAAATTAGCCAGGACTTTTTTCAGATAATCATTATTTATATCTTAAAATATGTTTTACAGTTAATTACTTTAATCACATACTTGATCTAGCTGGGTCAAGCTTTCGCTCATTGCCCAATATTCCTCACTGCTGCCTTTTAATAAAGTCTGGACCGTTTTTCAGTTCCAATGTGGTTGTTCGTCCTCACAGATCAACTAAAGATCGTAAGCTTGGTAAGCTTTTATTACCAACAACTTAATCTTATATAGACTTTTTTAGACTGAATTTAATCTTTACATACATTTCGTAATTTTTCTAAAATCAATTTCTATACTTTACTCACCCGTACGCCAATTAATTTTTGACTTGCATGTGTTAAGCTAATCTATAACGTTCATTCTGAGCTAGGATCAAACTCTTTTTTAAACTATGAAATTTTGTAGTATCTTACTACCCTATAATAATTTGCGCTGACTTTTATAAGTTCAAAACTGTAAAACCTGAATAGTTCCTATTTCTAAATTTGCTAAATCTCAAATAATACCAGAATTTAATTTGAGTTGATAAATAGTTTTAAGATTTTTTATTAAGTTATAATTAAAAAAGAAAAAATTTATATTTTTTGTAATTATTTTTTTTTGTTATTTAGTAACATATCCAATATTTGCATTTACGGGAATAGGATTTGAACCTATAATTTTAGAACATGAACCTAATGAGTTACCATTTACTCTATCCCGTTTACTCCTAGTGAGATTCGAACTCACATTTATACTACGAAAAAGTACTGCCTTAAACCATTAAACGATAGGAGCAAAATTATTACTGATTTTTTCTACCATATTTCGAGCGGGCAGATTTACGATTCTTTACTGATGTTAAGTCATATTTACCTCGTACAAAGTGATAGAAAACTCCTGGTAAGTCTTTAACCCTACCTCCACGAACTAGTACTAGTGAGTGTTCTTGTAAAGAATGACCTTCGCCTGGAATGTATCCAATTATAGACTTACCAGATGTCAATTGGACTTTAGCAACTTTTCTTTCAGCAGAATTAGGTTTTTTAGGATTTATGGTATAGACACGAATACAGACTCCTTTTTTCTGAGGATTCTTTGCCAATGCAATTGAGCGTTTTTTAACTTTTAATTTAGATCTTGTTTTTTTCAATAATTGTTTCAAAGTGGGCATAAATTTGTTTTGTTATTTGATTTACTAAACGTAAGCATACGAGAAAATGAAGAAATTCAAAGGATAAAAATAGTAAAACAAATATTAAGAATTGAAAAGCTATATCTGGAGGTAAAATAAAACACAATATGCACGTAAAGCAAAACACACCCAACTTCCGATAATTCTTCATCAAATAATATTTAAATTTAAGCAACCAAAAAAACCTGAAGACAATAAAACAAAACACCATATTTAACATTATAAAATTAAATAAATAATGAAATTCTATTATCCAGATTATGTATTTTAAAAGATTAAGTTGTACATCTAAATTTAGTAAAATTTTATTGCAATTTCTAATAGAATCCCATTCTATTAGAAATTGAAGAATATTTGGTAGAAAACTAAAATGATTTAAAATTCAGAAGAAAAAGCTTACTAAAAAAACGTAAATATAAACTGTTTTAATATAATGTATCTGATATTTGTACCAGCCAACCTTGAAAAACTGGTTTAATTGAAACACTAAAAATGGCCATGCGGTGAAAAGAGAAATTGAAAAGATTAAAAATCATAGCAGTTCTATTAAATCAGTTACTTCTACTACCGTAAATTTCTTGTAAAAATAAGCAAGTGGAATTATCTCAATAAGAATAATCGTATCAAATTTAGCTGTTACAATCAATATTATAGATATTGTACTAATAACAATATAAAAACCTCTGTAAAAAAACTCATTTGAGTAAATAGTAATTGGAAACATTAGTAATTCAAATACAAATCTTTGAGTGTATTAGGATTCGAACCTAAGATCGATAAATTAAAAGTTTATTGCTTTAACCATTTAGCTATACACCCTTTTTCTTTGTGTTTGGAAAGAGTTGAACTTTCAATCTTTAAATTCGTAGTTTAATGCTTTATCCAATTAAGCTACAAACACAATGTTTGAGTAATAATGGACTTGAACCATTAACCTTTTCAGTGTAAATGAAATACTCTACCAATTGAGTTAATTACCCTTTCTAACTTCCTGGGCAGGACTCGAACCTACAATCTAGTAGTTAACAGCTACTCGCTTTAACCATTTAGCTACCAGGAATCATTACACCCCTTCTATAGTGGTCTTTTATTCATCGGTTACGGTCAAAAATTTTTGACCGTAACCGATGAATAAAAGACCACTATAGAAGGGGATGTAGTTTAGATGGTAAAACATATGTTTTGCATACATAAGATCATCGGTTCAAATCCGATTATTTCCAAATAATTTCAAAATGTTCTGTTCATCAAATTTTAAACTCCACACAAATTTTATCGAAAATTTTGATCATCTTGATAGGCACACAACTATTTTAGAAAATTCTATAAAGCTTTCTGATTTAAATGCTTTTAAACTAGAGAATCCAGAAAGTTTAATCTTAAGCCCTGAGATTTTGCGTGATATTTTTTTTATACAATTGGTTACTAGTCAACGAGTCTTGATTACTTCTAAAAATTATAGCTTAAATTGTAATTTAAGTTTGTGCGGCCGGAAAGTGATTTTAACTATAGACTGGTTATTAAATTTAGCATTAATAACTGAATCTGATCTTGGTAGATTAATTCTCTTTAATCCTTCTTTAATTCAAATCTTTTCTTTACTAATTATGTTTCGTAATTTAACTTTTTCAACAAAAATTACAAAGCAACTAAGATTAGTTGGTAACTACATATAATTATTATTTACGTAATGGGGAGAATAGCTTAATTTGGTAGAGCTCTGGTTTTCAAAACCAAGGGTTGAGGGTTCGAATCCTTCTTCTCCTGATTAAAATAAAATAAAATGCCCAAGTATATTTTTATCTCAAGCCCATTAGAGCAGTTTGAAATTGTTACCATTTTACCTATATCGATTGCAGGTGTTAATTTATCACTGACCAATTCATCCATTTTCATGATTTTAGCACTTTTTCTTTCTTCATTTTGATTGAGTTTAAGTTTTTATAAAGGAAGTCTTATACCTACTAACTGACAGTTAATAAAAGAATATTTTTATGAGGTAACAGCAAATATGCTCCAAGAAAATCTTGGAGCTAAAGGAGAATTTTATTTTCCTTTTATATTTAGTTTACACTTATTTTTATTATTTTGTAATTTAATTGGGATGGTGCCTTATAGTTTTACTGTTACGAGCCATATTATTTTTACTTTTAGTTTGGCTTTATCAATTTTTATTGGGGTAAACATAATAGGACTTCAAACTCATGGTATAAAATTCTTCTCTTTATTTCTACCCAGAGGAGTTCCTCTAGTTATTGTACCTTTAATTATTACAATTGAGCTACTTTCTTACACAGTCAAAGTATTTACGCTTTCGATTCGATTATTCGCTAATATGACATCGGGTCATACTTTATTAAAGATCATTGCTGGATTTGCGTGAACCATGTTATCGGCTGGTGGGTTATTAGCTATATTCCATCTTATCCCCTTAGGACTTCTTGTAGCTTTAACGGGATTAGAATTAGCAATTGCAGCTCTTCAAGCTTACGTTTTTACATTATTAACTTGTATTTATTTAAATGATGTCCTAGATTTACATTAAAATGCCACAATTAGATCGTATAATTATATTCCCACAAGTTTTTTGATTACTTGTAATTTTTACTGTATTTTATATCGTATTAACTCATTTTTTTCTTCCAAGATTTTTAAAAGCTTTAAAAACTCGAAAAGAAATAGTTAAGGTTAACGAATTAGAAGCTTTATTAGTATCTAAAAGATCAACTGATAGTCAAACGAAATTAAGACTTTTACTCTTAAATCATTTAAGTATTGTAAAGAAAATTTTTTCTTTGAACCCAACTTTAAATATTTCTAGCGCTAAAAGTTTAAACACGCAAGCTGTTGATGAGTTAATAGGTGTAATGGTTAAAAATTCAATACTATTTTGCAACTCTCAAATTTTAGATTCTATCCGCATTAAAGTTAGATCAATTTACTCAAAATAAATTAATATTTATTATGTATATCACAATAATTTTATTACCTTTATTAGGCTCTTTAATTTCTGGATTTGGGGGTCGTTGGTTAGGTCGTTATGGAGCAGGTATACTTTCGACAACTTGTGTTATTAGTTCTTTTTTCCTATCTTTACTGACTTTTTATGAAATAGGGCTTTGTAACACTATTTGCCATATTTCCTTGTTATCCTGAATTAATACAGAAATGCTATCAGTAAACTGAGGTTTTTTGTTTGATTCAGTGACCGTAATAATGTTACTTGTAATTACATCAATTTCAAGCTTAGTACATTTGTATTCAATTGGTTATATGGAAACTGACCCTCACTGCCCTAGATTTATGGCTTATTTAGAAATTTTTACTTTTTTTATGTTAATTTTAGTTACGGCAGACAATGTTTTACAGATGTTTCTTGGTTGAGAAGGGGTTGGTTTAGCGTCTTATCTATTAATAAATTTTTGATTTACTCGTTTAGCGGCAAATCAATCAGCAATAAAAGCATTAGTTGTAAATAGAGTTGGTGATTTTGGGTTAAGCCTTGCCATATTCGCTATTTTCTATACATTTAGTTCTGTTGAATATTTAACAATTTTTTCGATAGTACCATTTTTTCAAGATTACTACTTCTCTTTTTTACAATTTCAAATTAGTAGTGTAACAGTAATAGGATTTTTACTCTTTGTGGGTGCAGTTGGAAAATCAGCACAATTAGGTTTACATACTTGACTCCCCGATGCAATGGAAGGACCAACTCCTGTTTCTGCCTTGATTCATGCTGCTACAATGGTAACAGCGGGAGTTTTCTTAATGATCCGTTTTTCTCCATTAATAGAATATTCAGTTTTTGTATTACGTGTTTTAATTGTATTTGGAGCATTAACAGCTATTTTTGCTGCTATGGTTGGAATATTTCAAAATGATTTAAAAAGAGTTATTGCGTATTCAACTTGTAGTCAATTAGGTTACATGATATTTGCTTGTGGTTTATCCTGTTATAATGTAAGTATGTTTCATTTGATGAATCATGCTTTTTTTAAAGCTCTACTTTTTTTAAGTGCGGGTTCAGTTATCCATGCAGTTTCAGATGAACAGGATATGAGAAGAATGGGCTCTCTAAGGAAAATTTTACCTGTGACTTATTCAGTTATGTTAATAGGCTCTTTAGCGTTAGCTGGCTTTCCTTTCTTAGCTGGCTTTTATTCTAAAGATTTTATCTTAGAAATGTCTCAAGTGTTATCGAACTCTAATTTAAATAATGACTTGAGTAACTTAGCTTGTTGAATGGGGAGTTTGTCAGTCTTTTTCACAGCTTTTTATTCTTTTCGCTTATTGTATCTAACATTTATTAATAATTGCAATACGAGCAGAATTAATATTAATTCTGCTCATGAATCAAATTTACTAATATTAGTACCTTTATTTATTTTAGCCTTTGGTAGCCTTTTTGTTGGGTATCTTTGTAGGGATTTTTTTATAGGTTTAGGAACAGACTTTTGAAAATTTTCTATCTTTAATTTACCTAACTATTCTAATCAGATTGAAGCAGAACACTTAGAGGTTAAGATTAAATGGCTTCCTTTCCTTCTAAGTATCTCTGGGATAATATTAGCATCATTTTTGAATATTAGAGGTTACAGATGATATAAAAATGTAAAAACTTACAGTTTTTTAGCATTTTTATTAAATAAAAAATGATATTGAGATTCTGTTTATAACAAATTTTTAATCCGACCTATTTTAAATTTTGGATATAGCGTTTCTTTCAAAAATCTGGATCGGGGATTTATTGAAATAATAGGTCCTTATGGATTGACGAAAGTTATTCCATTATGAGCAAACATATTAAAGCAAATTCAAACAGGTCAGATAACCCATTATCTATTCTTTACAATTTTAGGTCTGTGCTTTTTCTTAAATCATATACTAATTTCCTTACCTTTTATTCTATATTTAGTATTGATATTTTTAATTTAACTTCGAGTCTATAGCTTAAGGGTTAGAGCGTACGCGTGTGGCACGTTAGTATTAAACTATAAAAATAGCAAATATTCATTAATAAATTGATTTTTTTAGATAAGTGTAAATCTTATCACTGTTAATCCAAGTGCATAATTTAATTTATAATTGTATTAAAATTAAAGCTAAATTTAATAAATAAGTTTAAGGATACGAACAGAAATTTACTGAAAGCATCGTAACTCTAATTCGATAAAAATAAGCTAGGGAGCGTATACTTAGCTGGATTAACTTAATTTTTGGTGCAAAGTAAAATCCTATAAAACTTTAAAAATAAAAAAATCGAAACGTGCGTTAAGGAAAGATATTTAAGCAAAAACTTTTGTGTAATGCAAAAAGATAAGCTTTCAATATCTGCGAATAAATTCGTTGGAGCTGTATGACAGGAAACTGTCTTGTACAGTTTTAGACAGAGGTAATTTTTATCGACTGTAACTTGATAAGCGTAAGGTTGGTTGTTCGAATCAACCTAGACTCAAAAAAATTATGTAGATGACTATAGAATTGTTTAATCCTTTACTACTTACTTCTTTAACTCCTTTTTTAGGTGTTATAATTTTATATTTCACCCCTTCTTCAAATGTGTATTTATGTCGATTAGTTGTGCTTTATGTTTCTTGCTTAACTTTTATCTGATCTCTCTTTATTTGAATAGGGTTTGATTCAAATACTTCTTTATTCCAGTTTACTTACACGGTTAATTGATTAAAAGGATGGAACATATATTACACAATTGGAATCGATGGTATATCATTATTTTTTATTCTTTTAACAACATTTCTTACAATAATTTGTGTTTTAATTAGTTGAAATTCTATACAAACTTTGGTAAAGGAGTATTTGGCGTGTTTTTTATTACTAGAATTTTGTCTTATTCAAGTTTTTAGCGTTTTGGATTTATTATTTTTCTATATTTTTTTTGAGAGTGTGTTAATCCCAATGTTTTTGATTATAGGAATTTGAGGATCTCGCTTAAGAAAGATACGAGCAGCTTATCAACTTTTTTTATATACTTTAATTGGATCCTTATTAATGCTTTTAGGCTTAATTTGTGTTTATTTTCAAACAGGTACAACTGATATTCAATTACTATGGCAAGTTCAGTTCTCAGATTTTAGGCAATTAATTCTTTGATTAGCATTTTTTGCAGGCTTTGCAGTTAAAATTCCTATGGTACCATTTCATATTTGATTGCCAGAAGCTCATGCTGAAGCACCAACCGCAGGTTCAGTTATTTTAGCTGGTATATTATTAAAAATAGGAGGTTTTGGTTTCTTACGTTTTTCTTTACCTTTATTTCCTTCGGCATCAATTTTCTTTACTCCTTTTGTTTTTTCATTAAGTTTAATTGCTGTAATTTACGCTTCATTAACTACGCTACGACAAGTTGATTTAAAAAAAATTATAGCTTACTCATCTGTCTCACATATGGGCTTTGTAACAATTGGAATTTTTTCTCTTACACTTCAAGGAATTGAAGGTAGTTTATTACTTATGATTAGTCATGGGTTGGTTTCAAGTGCACTCTTTTTGTGTATTGGGATTCTTTACGATCGTCATAAGACTAGAATTATTAAATACTATAATGGTTTAATTCAAGTAATGCCTATTTTTGGTATATTTTTTTTATTTTTCTCTTTTGCGAATTTAGGATTTCCGGGCACAAGTAGTTTTATAGGTGAATTTCTAGTTTTATTTGGAACATTTCAATCAAGTGTGTTCGTAACAATTTTAGCAAGTTTAGGGATGATTTTAGGAGCAGCTTACTCTATCTGATTATTTAATAGAATTATATTTGGAGCATTAAAAATTGAATATTTTTCGTTTTTTCAAGATATTTCGCGCAGAGAATTCTGAATTTTATGTCCTCTTGTTTTATTAATTCTGTGATTAGGCTTACACCCAAATTCTTTATTAGATGAGCTTCATTTTTCTACAATAAACTTAATAGAACATCTAAAAATATAAATGTTACAGGGGTTTAATTGATTTAGTTTACGTTGAGGAGCTTTAACTATTATTGGAGCTTTACTAATTGATATTGAATTTTTAGTATTAAATGTAAGTTTTTGTTTACTTCATATAAATTTAGGTTTAAAAACAATAGCAAAAGATTATATTCATACTGAAAAAATATACATAATGTTTTCGTCAGCAATAAAAATTTGCTATATTGAATTAATTCGTTGTGCAATAGAGTTATTTGTGTAAAAATTTTACTACTATGAATTATATATTATACGATTTATATTCGATACTATTGGAAATTTATATTTTGTTAAACATTGTTGTTTTATTGATTTACGGAGTGTTTTTCAGTTCAGTTATTGCGGCTGGTTTTCCAATCTTAAGTACAAATTTGAGTAGGTTATCAATTCAAATTCTTCTACTTAGCTTCTTCTTAACTATCTCTCAGGAATTTATAAGTTTATTAAGTTGAAATAATTTTTTAATTTCTGACAATTTTAGCTATGGTGCACAATTAATTATTTTATTAGTTGTAATTAGCTGATTATTCTTGATTTTTTTATATTCTTTTCAGCAAAAAATTATATCATTCGAATTTTGAATTTTAATTTTATTGGCGGTAATTTCTATGTTGTTAATAGTAAGAGCATATGATTTATTAAGTATATATTTAACTCTTGAACTGCAAGCTCTTATATTCTATATATTAGCAAGTTTTAAGCGTACTTCAGAGTTTTCTACAGAAGCAGGTTTAAAATACTTTGTTTTGGGAGCATTTGCTTCTGCGCTTCTGCTCTTTGGATCTTCATTGATTTATGGTTTGACGGGTATAAGTAATTTAAATGATTTTTCAAAACTATTTACCGGATTTTTTATTGATTATTCATTTGTCTCAACCGGTGTAAAAGTTGGTTTAACCTTTATAATTGTAGCTCTATTATTCAAAATTACTGCGAGCCCATTTCATATGTGAGCTCCCGATGTATATGAAGGATCAATGATTACAATTACGGCTTTTTTTTCAACTATTCCAAAACTAACTGCTTTTTCAGTGTTATTTCGACTTTTATTTTTTTCTTTTTTTGATTACATAGATTGATGAAGTCTGATTATTTTACCTTGTATTGTGCTATCGTTAACAGTAGGAACTTTAGGTGCTTTTACCCAAGCGAAATGGAAGCGTTTTATGGCTTATAGCTCAATAAATCATATTGGTTTTCTATTACTTGGATTAATGGCTGGAACAACACTAGGTATTTTTAGTACTTTGTTTTATCTTTTAATATATTTAGTAACAACAATGGGAACTTTTGGTTTTATTATGAGTTTAAAGCAGTATAGATATCCAAAAGTTTATCAAGTCCGTTACTTAAATGATTTAGTAATGCTTTCTACTACTAATCCTGTGTTAGCAACTACTATTTTAATTTTTTTATTTTCTATGGCTGGTATTCCTCCATTGGCTGGCTTTTTTTCAAAGTGGTTTGTGTTATTAATTGCTATACAAAATAATAGTATTGGTATAAGTGTAATTGCTATTAGCATGAGCTGTATTGCGTGCTTTTATTATATTCGATTAGTAAAATCTGTGTACTTTGATAAAAAAATCTATTGGCCAATTTTACTTAAAGTTGACAAGTCAACTTCGTTAATTTTAGGATTATCCACAGTAATATTAATTGGTTTATGCTTGGATCTAGAATTAATAACTTCTATTTCGACTTTTATGTCAATCTTATAATCTAAGATAAAATGATTTTTATATTTATAACTTTACTAAAAACTGTTTCTTTAATTTTACCGTTACTTATTGCGGTTGCTTATATGACTTTAGCTGAAAGAAAAGTTATGGCAGCCATGCAAAGAAGGAAAGGACCCAACGTTGTTGGGGTGTTTGGATTACTTCAACCATTAGCAGATGGCCTCAAATTATTTGTGAAAGAAACTGTTTTACCCTCTAGTGCTAACACTAGCATTTTTATATTGGCTCCAATTCTTACTTTTTTATTGGCGTTAATTTCATGATGTGTTTTACCTTTAGGTGAAGGGTTAGTGTATTCGGATATAAATGTCGGAGTTTTATATATTTTAGCTATGTCCTCTTTAGGTGTATATGGAATTATTATTTCAGGTTGATCGAGTAATTCAAAGTACGCATTTTTAGGTGCATTACGGTCAGCTGCCCAAATGGTTTCTTATGAAGTTTCTATCGGCTTAATTTTAATTAATGTTCTTTTATGTTCAGGTTCTTTAAATTTAACTGAAATTGTGTTAGCTCAACAATCTGTTTGGTATGCAATACCTTTATTTCCTATTTTAGTGATGTTTTATATTTCTATTTTAGCAGAAACTAATAGAGCTCCGTTTGATTTACCAGAAGCAGAAGCAGAATTAGTAGCTGGTTACAATGTTGAGTATTCTGCTATGGGTTTCGCTCTATTTTTTTTGGGGGAATACGCAAATATGATACTAATGTGTAGTTTAACGACTATTTTATTTTTAGGCGGTTGATTACCCCCTATGAACTTGGTATTATTTTATTGATTACCCCCAACAATTTGGTTTGGTTTAAAAACTACTTTACTACTTTTTGGGTTTATTTGAGTACGTTCATCTTTTCCGAGATATCGTTACGATCAATTGATGAGAGTTGGCTGAAAAATTCTTTTACCGTTAGCATTAGCTTGAGTATTTTTTGTTGCTGGAATCTTATCAAGCTTTAATTGACTATTTTAATAAAAAATTATATGAAATTGATTTTTAGTGAATATTCAGTAATTCTAATTTTTATTGGGTTGTCATTCTTGTTATCCTCAGTAATATTTATGCTTTCTTATATAATTACTCCGCAAAAAGCTGACCAAGAAAAGGTTAGTGCTTATGAATGTGGATTTAATCCTTTTGAAGATGCAAGAACTACCTTCGATATTAGATTTTATTTAGTAGCTATTTTATTTTTGATTTTTGATTTAGAAATAAGCTTTCTTTTTCCGTGATCACTTGCTTTGAGCGATTTATCTCCTTTTGGATTTTGAAGTATGGTTATATTTTTAATTATCTTAACAGTAGGCTTTGTATACGAATGATATAAAGGCGCGTTAGAGTGAGAATAAAAGTGTTTTATTTTTTTAACTTAAAGAGTAAATCTAAGTAATTACTTGATCCCTTTCTGAACTCAAAAGTAAATTTATCTCTACTAAAAATACTATTAAGTATGGAAATTTTAGTCAGTTAAAAACAAACTAATTGAAAAATAATGTTATCAGCTAAATCGAAATCACTTGTACTTAAAATTCTTTTTACTTCAACAAATATCTTATTTTGTTTAACGGATATTAAAGGAACTGTAGTCTTTTGGACTTCTGTAGGAGCTCAGAAACAAAAAGGTGCAAAAAAAGTAACTTCTACTTCAGTGGAAATAGTTTTAAATTATCTCTTTAAGGAAATTAAAGGGTTAGGATGTAACTATTTACATGTTCAACAAAAAGGCTTTAACAAAAATAAAAAATTAATTTTAAGGTTTTTTAAACAAGCTAAAATAGAAATCCTTTCTATTTATGATCAAACTTCCCTGCCTCATAACGGGTGTAAACTACGAAAAATAAAAAGGATTTAAATAGTGAAATAGTTCAACTTGGTTAGAACATTGGAATCATAATCCAAAAGTTATAGGTTCAAATCCTATTTTCACTAATGGCTAGATGGCAGAATGGTTACGCAAAAGATTGCAAATCTTATAATATTGGTTCGATTCCAATTCTAGCTTTGTTCGAGAGGCTTATACTTAAAAAAAGAAAAAAATATGAACGTTACCCTTCAAAGTGCTAAAATGATAGGTGCAGGTTTAGCAACAATTGGCTTAACAGGAGTTGGTGCAGGAGTTGGAATTGTATTTGGGTCATTAGTGATGGCATATGCAAGAAATCCTTCGTTAAAACAGCAGTTATTTGGATATACAATTTTAGGTTTCGCATTAACTGAGGCTGTAGCTTTATTTGCTTTAATGATGGCTTTTTTAATTTTATTTACTTAGAATTTATTAAGTAGGGTATAACGAAATAGGTATCGTGTTTGCTTTGGGAGCAAAAAGTTACAGGTTCGAGTCCTGTTACCCTAAAAATAGAAAGGGGATGAATGGCTGAGCGGTTGAAAGCATCAATTTTGAAAATTGACATAAAGTAATTTATCGTAGGTTCAAATCCTACTTCATCTGAAGAGTCTAGATAGCTCAGTAGGTAGAGCATAGGATTGAAGATTCTTGAGTCATGGGTTCGAATCCCATTCTGGACAATATAATTTCAAATATATGCTTCAATATGTTTTATTTTTAAATCGACCTTTATCCCCACATTTGACAATATATACGCCGCAACTATCGTCTTTATCGTCAATTTGACATCGAATATCAGGGATTATCATATTAATTTTTTTAATTTTAGAATTTAATTTTATTAACTTAATTTTTTCATGTGGTATTCAAAATGTTATTTTAGACTTTAATATAGCTTACGAAGTAAAAAAAATTTTACTAGTTTTAAGCTTATCAGTTTTTATTTATCATTCATTTAGTGGATTACGCTATTTAATTTGGGATTTAGGTTTTTTTTTACACCAAAATTATCTACTTAATTTTATCTTACTGGTAAGCTCTGTTTTAATTTTAGTTTTACTTTTTAATTTATTTATATAATATGTTTTTAACCAAAAAGTCACACAAGATCGAAATAAATTACTCATCAAATTTTCAACGATATTTAAGAATATATCGTTGAAATCCTCATTATCAACAAAAACCTTGATTTAATATCTATCCCATTTCATTAAAGTATTGTGGTCCTATGATTCTTGATGCTTTGTTTCAAATTAAAAATACCCAGGATTCTTCTCTTAGTTTTAGACGTTCGTGTAGAGAAGGAATTTGTGGTAGTTGCTCAATGAATATAAATGGAGTTAATTCTCTTGCGTGTTTAAGATCACTAGATCAAGAAAGTAAGTTTATTACAATTTATCCATTGCCTCACATGTATGTTATAAAAGATTTAATTGTAGATTTAACAAGTTTTTATGCTCAATATAAATCGATTAAGCCTTGATTGATCAATAATTTACTACCAAAAAAAGAACAATTACAATCTAAAAAAGATAGATTAGAGCTTGATGGGTTATATGAATGTATTTTATGTGCTTGCTGTTCGGCGAGCTGCCCTAGTTATTGGTGGAATCAAAATATTTATTTAGGTCCTGCAATCTTATTACAAGCATACAGATGAATTGCTGATTCTCGAGATAAAAGTACCGATTCTCGACTTAGTTTTTTAAACCATAAAATCCGATTATTTCGATGCCATACAATTATGAACTGTAGTAAAACTTGCCCTAAAAATTTAAATCCAGGAAAAGCTATAGCTAATATAAAACAATCAATTTTATATACTTAGGCGAAGAATGGGATTCGAACCCATAACCTCTAGATTCACAATCTAGCGCTCAACCTTCAAGCTCTCTTCGCCATAGCGAAAATAACTCAATTGGTAGAGTGTAATCTTGCCAAGATTAAAGTTGAGGGTTCGAATCCCTTTTTTCGCTTAAAATTTTAATTATTATGATTATAGAAATTTTTTTATTTTCTATGTTTTCACTTTTTGCATTAGTTTCATCTTTAATGGTGATAACTTTAAAAAATGCAGTGCATTCAGTTCTTTTTTTAATTTTAGTATTTTGTAATGTGGCAGGTTTACTTCTGTTATTAGGAGCGGAATTTTTGTCATTTATGTTACTTATTGTTTATGTTGGGGCAATTGCAGTTTTATTTTTATTTGTTGTAATGATGCTAAATATAAAAATTGATTTATTAGACTTAAATTCTGTATCGCTGATTCCCTTGGGGCTAATTATTTTTATCAGTTTATTTTATCAATTTAATTTAACTATAAAACAGTTTTATATTTACAAGTCAATATATCAACAGCCAGTAGTAATATCATGATTAGCGGAAGAAAAGTTTTTATCAAATATTAAAGTTATTGGAAGAGTACTTTACACTGATTACAGTTTATTATTTTTACTATCCAGTTTAATCTTATTAGTAGCTATGATTGGGGTAATAGTTTTGACAATGCATCAGAGAACCGATGTAAAAAAGCAACAAATAGAAAAGCAACTTATAAGAAATTCAAAAGGAGTCATTAAATTTATTAGACTAAGAAGATAAACGGATATGATGAAATAGGTAGACATCTTAGGTTTAGATTCTAAGAGCTTTTAGCTGTGAGGGTTCAAGTCCCTCTATCCGTATAAACATCCAAAAATAGATATGTAGTTTTACATATCTATTTTTGGATGTTAAATTCTAATAGAAAACGTTCAATTTTTCCTAATAAAGGTAATATAAATAAAAAATAAAAAAAGTAATATACACTTGCAATTTGCCCAATTAAAACATAAGGATCTTCTACAGGCATTCCGCCGATTCAACCTAAAATTAGACAACAACTAATCATTGTTCAATAAAGAAACTTATAAATTGGTCTAAATCTTGAGCTTCTAATTTCAGTACTATGTATTCACGGTAATAAAGCTAAAATTAAAATAGCAGCAATCATAGCAATAACCCCACCTAATTTGTGAGGGATACTTCTTAGTATAGCATAAAAAGGTAAAAAATATCATTCAGGGACAATATGAGCGGGGGTAACCATTGGATTAGCTTCAATATAATTATCTGCATGTCCAAGTACATTAGGTGAAAAGTAAACAAAACCAGAGAAAAAAATTAAAAAGGTAATTAAACCTAAAAAATCTTTAACTATGAAATAAGGAAACATAGTAACCTTATCCACATTTGAATCTATACCTAAAGGATTACCGGAACCATCTTGGTGTAAAATTGCTAAGTGGATTAATGAGAGAGCAGCAATTATAAATGGTAACAAATAATGAAGGCTGAAAAAACGATTTAACGTTGCATTATCTACAGAAAAACCACCTCATAATCAAGTCACAATATAGTCCCCAATAAGAGGAATTGCTGATGCTAAATTAGTTATCACTGTAGCTCCTCATAAACTCATTTGACCTCAAGGTAAAATATAACCCATGAAAGCTGTTCCCATCATTAAAAAAAATATAATAACACCTAAAATTCAAACTCAATGACGGGGTTTTGTATAAGATCCGAAATAAAGTCCTCGAAATATATGAATGTAAACAACAATAAAAAACATAGATGCGCCGTTTGCATGGATATAACGAAGTAATCATCCGTAATTAACGTCACGCATAATATGTTCTACACTTGCAAAAGCTAAGTCAACATGAGGTGTATAATGCATAGCCAAAAAAATACCAGTTAAAATTTGAATAATTAAACACATTGCAGAAAGGAATCCAAAATTTCATGCATAATGAATATTTATTGGAGTAGGGTAATCAATTAAGTGATTATTAATAATAGAAATTAGTGGATGTTTAGCTAGACGCATATATTTTACTTTAAAATTTTGTTTTTGAGATAATACGAGTACTCGCTATTGGACTTGAACCAATAACCTATTTAGGAATGGATTTTAAATCCATCGTGTTTACCTATTTTCACCAAGCGAGTATACCTCTATCTGGTGTAAAAGGATTCGAACCTTTACATGATGACATCAAAAGTCATTGCCTTACCTTTTGGCTATACACCAATAAAACCATAGCGGATAACGGGATTCGAACCCGTAAACTTAGTTTGGAAAACTAATGAAATCACCAGTTTTTCTATATCCGCATTAAATCATTTCAAAATATTCCCTTAAAGAAATTTTATAAATACAATTTCATGTAATTAATGGAAAGTCTTTAAGGTAATATTGATGCAAGTTTACAACTTTATTAAGCTTCTTAGCAATTAATAAAGCTAATAATTTTGAAGTTTGTTTTTCTAACCGTTGAGTAAAAACTAATTTCTTTTTGTATGATTTTTGGAAATTATTTAATGTAAATTTTTTTAGATTTACAGTAACAAAAGTTGTTAGTTTAACAAAATGCTGTTTTAAATTAAAAAAGTCGTTAATCAAAGATTTTGCACTTTGTTGAATACTTAATTCTAATTTTAATAGAAGCAACGTAGAATTAAATGAAGATTCAATTGAGTTATAGATAGATAGTGCCTTAGACTCTAAATCATGTTGGACAGAAGATTTAAGCTTATTGTACATTAATCAAATAAATATCACAAAGCAAAATAATATTAACGATTCTTCATTCAATAATAAAATATTTTGCGAAATTAGTATTAGTAATGTTAGTATAAATATAGTAATATTAAACATATTTTAAAGACCCCCTCATCAATAAATTGATACGAACAGAAATAATCATACGACATCTACAAAATGTCAATATCAGGCTGCTGATTCAAAGCCGAAATGATGTTGCTGAGTTAGCTGGTATTGATTTAAACGAACAAAACAAACCAATAGAGAAATTGTACCAACAAATACGTGAAATCCATGAAATCCAGTAGCCATATAAAAAGTCGAACCATATATACCATCTGAAAGTCTAAAGTCAGCTAAGTTGTACTCGTAAGCTTGAAGAGTCGTAAATATTATAGCTAAGAGAATAGTTAAAAATAAACTTAATAGTGCTTGAAAACGCAAATTTGCTACTATTGCGTGATGAGATCAAGTAACGGTGCATCCAGATAATAAAAGAATTAATGTATTTAAAAAGGGGATTTCCCATGGATCAATAACGCTTATTCCTTTTGGAGGTCATATTGAGCCTATTTCAACTCCAGGTGATAGGCTGCTATGGAAAAACGCTCAGAAGAATGCAAAAAAGAATAAGATTTCAGACACAATAAAAAGAATTATTCCATAACGTAAACCTTGCTGAACAATTCCTGTATGATGGCCTTCAAATGTTGATTCTCTTACTACGTCTCTCCATCAAACAAACATAATAATCAATAAGAATAAAAAACTAATCAATAAAGCAAAACCACCTCTTTTAAAAGCATGCATGTACATCACTCCACTAACTGCACATGAAAAAGCTGCTAAAGAAGCTACAAAAGGTCATGGACTAGGATCCACTAAATGAAAAGGATGTCGTTGTACAGATTTAGAAATTTGAGATAAAAGAGTCATATTAAATTTATTTTAAATTTTTAGAAATCGTTTTTAAAATCCGTTTAATTAAATCCTGCAAAATTTGCAAAAACTTTGCAGGAATAATCTTATTGGGATAAATCAATATAAAAAAGATAAATCCTAGAAATATAATTTGGGAAGTTGATAATCTCATTCGGATTAATCACTTAATTTATTTGAAATTCAAGAAATGTATTGCGGTAAAGAAACTGCTTCAACAACGATAGGCATAAACCCATGATTTATGCCACAAATTTCGCTACATTGCCCATAGTAAACACCTTCCCTTTTTATAAAGAGAGAAGTTTGATTTAAGCGACCTGGAATAGCATCACACTTAATTCCTAATGAAGGTACTGCTCAACTATGTAAAACGTCAGCAGCCGAAACAATTAATCTTATATGTGTATTAACAGGAACAATCATACGATTATCAACTTCTAAAAGTCTAAGTTGACCATTTTGTAAATCCTCTTCTGAAATCATATAACTATCATACATAATAGCTTCATCATCTTCATTTAAATAATCAGAATATTCGTAACTTCAATACCATTGATGTCCTAGTGTTTTTATTGTAATGGCAGGTGATATTACCTCGTCCATTGCATAAAGTAACGAAAAAGATGGAATAGCAATAACTAACAATATAAAAGCCGGCGTTATTGTCCAAATAATTTCGATTAATGTTCCATGCGATAAAGATGAAGGAAGTTTATTTTGATGTTGATTAAAATGCCATAGTGTACGACCTAACATTCAAGTTACAAATATTGATATTACACAGATAAAAAACATTAAATCATGGTGAAGATTTACAATCCCTTCCATGATAGGTGTTGCTGGATCTTGAAAACCTAATTGCCAATTTTCAGGTACATCACTTAAACTTTTAATTGGCAAAAATGTTAAGATAAAAAATAATATTAATAATTTTAACATACTAGATTATTTTGTAGTTTCGCAAATTAATGGCATTTCTTCAAACGTATGATATGCAGGTGGTGAAGTTATAGCTCATTCCAAACTTGAATTGCCTTGTCTTTCGACATTCTCATCAAAATCTCAAGGAGAATCTATACAAGGGTTACTCGAAGTTAAAGAAATAAATACTAGGTAGAAAAAGAATAAAGTACTGAAGGCTGCAATATATGATCCGTAAGATGCTATTAAATTTCAACCTGCATAGGCATCCGGATAATCTGGAATTCTTCTAGGCATGCCCGCTAATCCTAGAAAATGCATAGGCATAAAAGTTAAGTTTACTCCAATAAATGTTGATCAAAAATGGATTTGGCCTAATATTTCAGGATATTGCACACCGGTAATTTTTCCAAATCAATAATAAAAACCGGCAAAAATAGCGAATACAGCTCCCATAGATAATACATAATGAAAGTGGGCTACTACATAATAAGTATCGTGTAGACTAATATCTAATCCCGAGTTAGCTAAAACAATTCCTGTTAAACCACCTATAGTAAATAAAAAAATAAAACCTATAGTAAACAACATAGGAGTTTTAAAATGAATTGAACCTTCTCACATTGTAGCTATTCAACTAAATATTTTAATTCCTGTGGGAACCGCAATAATCATAGTTGCAGCTGTAAAATAAGCTCGAGTATCCACATCTAATCCAACAGTATACATGTGATGAGCTCAAACAATAAACCCAAGTACTCCTATAGATACCATAGCATACACCATTCCAATGTAACCAAATACGGGTTTTCTTGAAAATGTAGAAACTATATGACTAATCATTCCAAACCCTGGTAAAATTAGAATATAAACTTCTGGATGACCAAAAAATCAGAATAAATGTTGGTATAGTACTGGATCACCCCCTCCAGCTGGATCAAAAAATGAAGTGTTAAAATTACGATCAGTTAGTAACATTGTGATAGCACCAGCTAGAACTGGTACCGCTAATAATAATAAAAATGCTGTTACAAGGATTGATCAAACAAATAATGGCATTCGATACATTGTTTGTCCAGGATTACGCATATTTAAAATGGTAGAAATAAAATTGATTGCACCTAATATCGATGAAGCTCCAGAGATATGAAGACTAAAAATTGCCAAATCAACAGCTCCACCTGAGTGACTTTGAATTGAGCTTAAAGGGGGATATACAGTTCAGCCTGTTCCTACACCTACCTCTACTATTGCTGATGTTAAAAGTAAGCATAAAGAAGGAGGAAGTAACCAAAAAGAAATATTATTTAAGCGAGGAAAAGCCATATCAGGGCTACCTATCATTATGGGTACTAACCAATTACCAAAACCTCCTATTAAAACAGGCATTACCATAAAAAAAATCATTAAAAAAGCATGTGCAGTAATTAATACGTTATAAACTTGATGATTTCCTAACAATAAATGATTTCCTGGTTGAGCTAACTCCATTCTGATTAAAATAGACATGCATCCTCCCAAAACACCAGAAAAAGCACCAAAAATTAGATATAAAGTTCCAATATCTTTATGATTTGTTGAAAAAATTCAACGAAAAATTCAACTAGTAGAAAAAGTTGGCATTTTATTTTATAGTTTTATACTTTTTTAATATTTATATTTAGATCGAGAGAGACGGGATTCGAACCCGCAACCTTTAATGCGACAGACTAACACTCAACCTTTGAGTTTCTCCCCCGTATTTAAAACACAACTAATTTTAGCTTTAGTGAAATCTTACTTTGTAAAAATTCAATGATTTCTTTTTGAAATTGTTGAGGAAATGAATCAAATTCAAATAAGAGTGTCCCTTCACGTACAAATTTACTTTTAGTGTATACTAAACCTTTACCTTTACCCATCCTTGATTCCAAATTTTGTTTTGTCAAGGAATTATTCAGCTCAACCAAACCTCAAATTTTGTTTTGTTTAGCACCCAACTTTGCTTTAAATTTCTTACGTAGAGCTCATTGTATTGATTCTCACTTTTCTTTTGTAATACGGCTACATGAAATTGCTTTTAAACCAAAAGAGCCTAAAGTTAAAAAATTAAATTTCTTTTTGCCTTTAATTTTATATTTGTTGTGAGTTTTATTGTAAGTTTGCTTCATATTAATTTTTATAAATTAATCAAACTTGGAAGCTGCAAGTACCGAGTTTGGTATAGATAACTTGATTATGAAATTCTATAACATTTTTCAGACATGTCAAGGAAAGAAAGCCTATATTTTGCTCATAAGTTTTTGCCATTCTATTTCTAGTATTTTCAAACCTTCCTGAAACTTTTATCTTAAACCCTATCAGTTCAAGTTCTTGAACTGCGTTTCTTAAATAAACTATTTTTTTTGCCCCAAGCTGATATTTTAAAAATGAAATTAAATTAGATACAATTTTTTTAAGGGTAAAATTTTTCTCAAAGAGATAATTGACATAAGATGTTAATAAATTTGCAGTAAGAATAGACTTTGAACTATAAAACAGTTTTATATTTGCTTCAACTTCAAACGTATCCTTCAAAACTAATTGGGTTTTTTTCACCAATTTTTTAGATAAGATATCACCTGGTAAAAATAAATTAGTATTATATGTAATACTAATATTGTTACTGTTATATTTTGCTATAAAATATTTCTGTACGAACAAACCAATATTCTTAAATTCAATGTGTTGTATAAAAAAATGATTAAATAAAAACTGCTCTTTCAGAAAGTTTAAATATGATTTTTGTCTTTTACCGTACTTTTGTACTATTAAATCTCAAACTTGATTTGTACCAAGTCTAAGCCCAATGGGATTAGTTTTTTGAGCCATTTATATTGGTTAAGTTAAGTTTAAAGTTTTTGAATAAATTCGTATTTATAAACTTCATTTATTACTAAACTTATGTTTTATAATCGATCAATTTAATTTTCGTTTAAATTATTCTCGAAAAATTAAAAAAAAATTTTTGTACTATTTGATTCTTTCAGTACTTATATTTAATTAACTTGGCTATTAGACTTTGCTATAGGTATAACAATCAAATTCACTAGAGGTTAATTTATTTCGATCCTCTCGTACTAGAAATAAATTCTTTATTTTTCATACTTACAGTAGATAGGGACCGAACTGTCTCACGACGTTCTGAACCCAACTCACGTACCTTTTTAACTAGCGAACAACTAGACCCTTGAAATCTTCTTCAATTTCAGGATAAGATGAGTCGACATCGAGGTATCAAACCGTGACGTCAATAAGAACTTTTAGTCACGATGAATCTGTTATCCCTAGAGTTCCTTTTATTTGTTAAGCGGTATTAATTCCACACTTAAATACCGGATCACTATGACTGACTTACGTCTCAATTTGATTTATAAATCTAATTGTCAAGCAAATATTACCATTATGCTTAATTTACTATCGTACACCTCCGTTACAATTTAGGAGGTACTCGTCCCAAGTAAACTCTCTTTTTTGCACTGTTTTAAATAAAGTAATTTAATAAGTAAATACAATTTAATATAAGGTGGTGTTTCATTTTAGTAATTTACTCCCACCTGCACTACATAATATAAATAATTTTACAATACAAAATTAGAGTAAAGGATCTAGGGTCTTTCCGTCTTACTGTAAGAAACCTGCATTTTCACAGGTTCTGTAATTTCGCCGGGTTTATATTGGAGACAGTAAAGCAATCGTTACGCCATTCATGCAGGACGGAATTTACCCGTCAAGGAATTTCGCTACCTAAGGATTCTTATAGTTAGAACCGCCGTTTACTTAGAATTCAAATTTAAGCTTTAACTTATCTTTTTCTTTTTTAAGCACTGGGCAGGCATCAGACTCTATACTTTTTTACGAATTAGCAGAGTCCTATGGTTTTGATAACCAGTCGTTGCTTTTTATTTTATGCTACCTTATTTTATTAAGGCTCTCTTTATTGCGAACGTACAGAGTTAATTTGCCGAGTTCCTTCAATATAATTTACCCGTTCATTTTAATTTTCTCAATCAGTATACCTGTGTCGGTTTAAGTACGGTCTTTTATTTTAATTTTTTCTTGAAAAATTGAAGATTTAATAGTACCCCTTTAATTATTCTATTTAAATCGTGCAATTTTTTTTCACATATATTTGCATACAAATGGTTTTATCAAAAAAATAAAATTCCTATCAAATTTAGCTTTCGCTTCATTTTTAAGGGCCGACTAACTTAATGTTTCTGAATTTTCATTAAAAACCTTCAACATAAAATGATCTCGATTTAGACAAGATTTACGCTACTCATATCAGCATTTGCTTCTCTGAATCCTTCTTTATTTTTTCAAATAAGTTTAAATTACAGAGTGTTCCACTACCATTAATTTAATTAATCTATTACATCGATATGTAACTTATAGTCTCTATTATTTTTAACTTTAGGAAAAGAATAGCGAGCTAAAACGCTTTCTCTAATGGGGAGCTGCTTCTAAGCTTACCTTATAGCTATTTGTAATTTCCAAAAGTCTTTTCTCTAAGTTACAATTTTAAGATCTTAGTATATAGGCTGGATTGTTTTCCTTTTGTCTCTTAAACCTTATCGCTTAAAGACTGGCTATGATTAATGATTAAATTTTAATTCGGAGTTATATTAAATTCAGTAAGTTTTTACACCCCATTCTTCAATTAGTTGACTCTAACTATAATTTACTTAAATCATGTAGTACTTAAATACTTTTCGTGGAAAACCGGCTATCTCCAAGTTTGATTGATCTTTCACCCCTAATCACAAATCATCTCCATATTTTGCTACATATGTGAGTACAGCCCTTCAATTTAACTTAATAAATTTTTAGCTTGTTCATAATTAGATCACTTGGTTTCAGGTCTAATAAATATTACTTTTGTTTAATTTTATTAATTTATACTTGCAATATATATTAACTTGCTGATTCATTATGCAAAAGGCAAATCGTGGTTCTTTAAACTCCGAAACATATAGAATATTCAATTAACTTAATTCCTAACGGATAACTTAGTCTTTCTTTCACAATACTCGTTTACTATCGGTTAAAAGTTTTATAAGCTCTAGAAGGTGGTTCTCCTTATATTCACACAAATTATTCGTGTTACTCATGTTACTTTCCATAAACTTTGTTACAGGATTAATACCTTTTATAATATTATTTCACAAAGTAAATTACTTCGGCTTAATTTGCTTTCGTTCACCAGTACTTGCAAATTCTCGTTTGATTTTTTTTATGCTACTAAGATGATTCAATTCACATATTTGCTGTATAATAAGTTTTTGAGTTTTCTCTCAGGAAATTTATAGATCACAAGCCTAAGCTTACTTATAATTTTCGTAATGCAACGTCCTAAAACTTTTACCAAGACTTTTATTAAATACTCTTTTGAACTTTAAAATCCCTTAACCAAAC